GAGATGGCTGAGTGGACTAAAGCGTCGGATTGCTAATCCGTTGTACGAATTTTTGTACCGAGGGTTCGAATCCCTCTCTTTCCTTTTCCATTGATTGATGATTTGGCATTTTTTTCTTTTGAACTGATGGAGCTTCTTTTTTTTGTTTTCCTTCCTAGTTTTTTTAATTGTTTTTACTAGTTAAAGATGTAAAATAGATAGAAAAAAAAAAGATTTTTAAATCCAGCACAAGTAAGGAAAAAATATAAAACAAAAAAGATTTTCTTATTCTTCACGTCCTGGATTACGTCCTGGATCGTTAGATAGGAATCCGAAAATGAAAAGAGAAACAAAGAAAATCACTATCGTGTAAACAAATAGTTTTAGAGTAAGCATTACAAAATCTCCAAGATTATTAAAAAAAAAAAACGACAGAGAAAGAGAATAGATTCTCTTCTATTTCACATTATGTTTCCTTTGATACTAAGTTTCTAAGAAATACAGTGATTTCGAGGAAATCAAAAAAATTAGGAAATTTATTTGTAGTAAGAGTCCAACCTTTATATAACCATTACCAATAATTACAAAAAATTTCAATATTGGAATCAAGGATTCACACTGTAAGACTTATCTGATCTTATAAAATATTAAAATGTTGGGATTTTTTTTCGAATAAATTCTGAATTTTTTTAGGACATTATTCAATTCAAATTAAAGATCTCATCGAAAACTTACAGCAGCTTGCCAAACAAAAGCTAAGAGAAAAAAGAATAGGGGTATTACTGGCATAATATCTACAATTGGATTCAAAAAAGCATAAGCTTCAGGTAATTTCGCCAAGAAAAAACTACTTGAATAAAGGGCAGAGTGAATAGAAATACAGACCAAGCTAAAGATATTAAGCATAACAAAAATGTTGTTCTTTAAAAAAATGAATTGTATTTTTGCTTTTTTTATTGTATTTTATTTATTATATTAATTTATATTATATATATTATATGATTTAATTAATTAAATATAATTTAAATTGATTATACAAGTAGATTAAGAATTCAAGTCAATATTAAAAAATTATATTCTAAAGAAAGCATATATGAAATATATATCTAGATTAATATTTTTATTCTATATCTTTCTATTCTATAGAATAATTAATTAATAAAATAATAAAATTAATAATAAAATAGAAAATAATTTTCAAAATGAATAATATAATAATTGAAATAGAAATAATTAAAATATGGATATTCAATTCATATTTCTTATAAATTCATATTTCTGAATATTCAGAAATGAATAACTGAGTAATAAAACTAAAAAAAATGAATAAAAAAAGATCAGATTATTCTATAGAATAATTTTAGACTTGGAATTGACGAACAACCAATAATAGTATTTATTAGTGTCGAATCGAAAATGGGGCGTGGCCAAGCGGTAAGGCAACGGGTTTTGGTCCCGTTATTCGGAGGTTCGAATCCTCCCGTCCCAGATCATATTTATTCATGATATATACTAATTTGGATACAAATTGTATTGTATATCTGAATAAAGATTACTCCTCCCTTTTTTCTCATTCGTCTCTAATCTAAAGTGATTAGCTTATGAATATGTAGATGTAGAATAAAAGATATTCTATATCTTATCTATATAAATAATCTCTATATATATAAATTATATAAATCTGGATGCTCTTGGCTCGACATTGTTTGTTCTGTTCCACTAGAACTCATTTTTTGGGGGATAGGAGAGGGATTTATCATGTAATTTGAAAGAAACAAAATGGGTGGTATGTTGCTGTCATTTTTGAAACAATTAAAGAACCCCCAAGTAAGATATAAACCCAAAGATTCAAGAAAAAGCTAAAGGATCTTGGAAGACGTAAATACCATTTTCAAACTGTCTCCACATTTTGAAAAAAAAAAAGAATAAGAAAAAAGGAAACCATTCATAGTCTAATTCGGAAAGTGGATTTTGATAATCCAATAAAGAAAAAGAATCAAACTTATTGAAAGATTGCCATTATTCTAAATGTCCTTGAACAAGGCGCTCAACCTACAGGAACTTTTATGGAACTTTAACTTTGCCCTAATCACCAAACCAAATTCAATTAATGAAAATGAAATGAAGAGGTTTTTAATAAGAATAACTTCTATGATAGATTTATAGAACTCTTTTATCCCCCTGTTCTCTTGTTTTCTTCATACCTAATACCTATATTTTTGATTTCTTGTTCTTTTCATAGTCATAGAATGTTGTTTTCTATAACCATAAAAATAAATAGATTTTTTTATCTTACAAATGAAAATAAAATACAAATAATAGATAGATAGAAGTTATAATATATGAAAAAATAAATTGATAATCACTCAATGAAGTTTCATTGAATGACTATTCATCTATTCTATTATATTTCTATATATTTTCATCTAAATAGAGGAAAAAAACTCTATTTTAAACGGATATGGATAAAAACATTCAAAGTTGGGATAATAGTGCTAATTCTAGTTACAGCAATTTTGATTATTTAGTGGATGGCAGGAACATACGGAATTTACTATCTGATAAAACTTTTTTAGTTAGGGATAGTAAGAGGAAGAGTTATTCCATATATTTTGCTATTGAAAATAACATTTTGGAGATTGAGAATAATCATTCTTTTCTAAATGAACCGGAAAGTTTTTTCTCTATTTCTAAAAATTCTAGCTATTTGAAGAATGGTTCTAAGAGTAATAATAATGATCATTACATTTATGATATAAAATCTAATTGGAATAATAACTTTAATAGTTGCATTGAGAGTTATCTTAGTTCTCAAATCTGTATAGATAGTTCCATTTTAGATGATAGTGTCAAATACAATGACAGTGATTTTAATAGTTCCTTTTTTGGTAAGGTCAGCAATAGTGGTGAAAGCAAGAGTACTAGTATAATAACTAGTACGAATGATCCAAATGCTAGTTATTTAGAAAGTTCTAATGATTTCGAGGAAAGTTCTAATGATTTCGAGGAAAGTTCTTATGATTTCGAGGAAAGTTCTTATGATTTCGAGGAATGATTTCGAGGAAAGTTCTTATGATTTCGAGGAAAGTTCTTATGATTTCGAGGAAAGTTCTTATGATTTCGAGGAAAGTTCTAATGATTCCGAGGAAAGTTCTAATGATTCCGAGGAAAGTTCTAATGATTCCAACCCGATGGCAAAATTTAAACATTTGTGGGTTAGATGCGAAGACGAAGATTGTTTGAAATTACATTATAAGAAATGTTTGAAAGAACAAATGAATATTTGTGACAACTGCGGATATCATTTGAAAATGAGTAGTTCAGATAGATTCGAACTTTTGATTGATCCAGGTACGTGGAATCCTATGGATGAATACATGTTCTCTGTGGATCCCATTGAATTTCATTCGGAAGAGGAACCTTATCGTATTGATTATTATCAAAAAAAGACAGGATTAATAGAGGCAATTCAAACAGGCACAGGTCAACTAAATGGTATTCCTTTAGCAATTGGTATTATGGATTTTCAGTTTATAGGGGGAAGTATGGGATCCGTAGTCGGCGAGAAAATAACCCGGTTGATCGAATATGCTACCAATCAACGTTTACCTCTTATTTTAGTATGTGCGTCCGGAGGAGCACGTATGCAAGAAGGAAGTTTGAGCTTAATGCAAATGGCTAAAATATCTTCTGCTTTATATGATTATCAAATCAATCAAAAGTTATTCTATGTACCGATACTTACATCTCCTACTACTGGTGGGGTGACAGCTAGTTTTGGCATGTTGGGGGATTTCATTATTGCTGAACCAAATGCTTACATTGCATTTGCGGGTAAAAGAGTAATTGAAGAAACCTTGAAACAGGAAGTCCCCGAAGGTTCACAATCGGCTGAAGTTTTATTCGAAAAGGGCTTAGTGGATTCAATCGTACCACGTAATCTCTTAAAGGCGGTTCTAACTGAGTTATTTCAGTTGCATGGTTTCGTCCCTTTGACTCAAAATGAAAAATAAAGCAGACTCTTAAATGCTTTTTTTCGCGAGTAAGTAGTTAGTTGTTTAGTTTCTTGTAATCCAATAAAGATAAGAATTAGAGTCAAAATCCAAAGAAAAGAATTGAATTCATTTTTTGGAAAGATAAGATAAAGGAATTAATTCAATAATATATTTCTTCTTAATTATTATTATTGTATTTTGTACTTTATGATTCTTAATAAATATTAGAAATATTTTCGTTTCTTATATTCTATTAATATTATATATATTATATGACTTCTTATGTATACTCAATATATAGAGTAATAATAGAATATATATTATATATAATTATATTTAATATGTAATTATTATCTATCTATTCATATAGGTTGATTTAGCTATACTTAGTATAAGTCTATATGAATTAATTCTAGTGATTATAGACTATCTTTATTACAATATAATAATAATAAAAATATTAATTTAACAATTAACAAAAAAGAACAGGTACAAATATAAAATTGAGGTACCCATTTTATGATAAACTTACCTTCCGTTTTTGTGCCTTTAGTGGGCCTAGTATTTCCGGCAATTGCAATGACTTCGTTATTTCTTTATGTTCAAAAAAATAAGATTTTTTAGATATGGGCAGTAGGGACTCATATATTTTTTTGAGATAAAGTCAAATTTATTTCCTTGGATTTGTTATTCGGTTCCGTTTTTTAATAAAAATAACTTAATTCTATTATAATTTCTATTAAAAAAAAACACACAAAAGGAAAATACTAATATCATATAAGCCTTAAAGGGGGGCTTTAAGTTTAATTTACTATATATCTAATCTAATTTTAACTATCTAAATAAAATAGTAAATTAATCTAACAATCAATAAAAAAGAACAGGTACAAATATAAAATTGAGGTACCCATTTTATGATAGATGTTTTTGTTCCTTTAGTGGTCCTAGTATTAATTGTAACTGCTGGTTTATTGGTTTATGTTCAACAACAAATTTCTTGGGGGTCTGGACACCTTATGCTTCGCTTCGCAGAAGACGCATGGCTCTACACTGTACCTGGGGCCCGAAAACCAATCAATTTCTTCTGGGCTTCTTTCACTCTTTTAGGTTCTTTAGGAGTTTTAGTAATTTCAGCTTCCAGTTATTATGGTCGGAATTTTTTCTCTTTCAATTCGTCCGAATTTCTAGTTCCTTTTTTGCCACAAGGGGTCACGCTGACTTTCTATGGAATCTCAGGTCTTTTTGTAAGTTTTCATTGGTGGCTTCTAATTTTGTGGAATGTGGGTAGTGGTTATAATCTTTACGATAAAAAAAATGGAATGGTGCGTTTTTTTCGTTACGGATTTCCCGGAGAAAATCGTCGTATTCTTTCCAAAGTCCGTGTGGAAGATATTTTGGCCCTCCAATTTTTCGATAACCCAGAACCTCTTAGTGGTGTCCTTTATATGCACACCAGAGAACAGGGGGACATTCCCTTGACTCTTGTTGATGATTATTATGATAGGACTCCACGGAACATTTTACAAACAGCTTGGGACTTGTCCGCATTCTTGGATGTACCATTGGAAATAATTGTATAAAAAAAAGCGAGAATAAATAATCCATTTCTATTCTATGAAAAAATTCGAAATGGATATATATGGGTTCTATTACTGGTAATAGAACTTATGCTTGATAGAAATATTATTATCATATATAGTTGACAAATGAGATGAAGCTGAGTTCATTAAAGACGACAAATGGCAAAAAAGAAAGCATTAATCCCCCTTCTATGTCTTACATCTATAGTATTTTTGCCCTGGTGGATCTCTTTAACATTTAATAAAAGTCTGGAATCTTGGGTTACGAATTTGTGGAATACTAAAGAATCCGAAATTTTCTTGAATCTCATTAAAGAAAAAAGTATTTTAAACAAATTCATAGAGTTCGAGGAACTCTTCCTTTTGGATGAAATGCTAAAGGAATACCCGGAAACACGTTTAGAAAACCTTCGTATCGGAATCTACAAAGAAACCATCCAATTGATCAAGACGCACAACCAAGATTGTATCCATATGATTTTGCACTTCTCGACAAATCTAATCTATTTCCTTATTCTAAGTGGTTATTCTATTCTGGGTAATCAACAACTCATTATTCTTAACTCTTGGGTTCAAGAATTTATATATAACTTAAGTGACACAATAAAAGCTTTTTCTATTCTTTTATTAACAGATTTATGTATAGGATTCCATTCGACTCATGGTTGGGAACTAATGATTGGTTCTGTCTATAAAGATTTTGGATTTACTCAGAATGATCAAATTATATCTGGTCTTGTTTCCACTTTTCCAGTCATTTTAGATACAATTTTTAAATACTGGATTTTCCGTTATTTAAATCGGGTATCTCCGTCGCTTGTAGTGATTTATCATTCAATGAATGACTAAAAAAATTATCCAATTAGACAATTATAAAATTTGTTTTTTTTATAGAAAAGCTAAACATTCACAATTTTACTTATTCTTTTTTCTTTCTACTCATATTCTTCCTAGATTCTAGGAAAATTATTTCAGTAAATAGCAGAATAATGGATAGGGAACTATGCCAGTAACCTACCTAATCTTATTGTAGAAATTTTGAGGATCAATGATTGGACCATGCAAACTAGAAATGCTTTTTCTTGGATAAAGGAAGAGATTACTCGATCCATTTCCGTATTGCTCATGATATATATAATAATTCGAGCACCCATTTCAAATGCATATCCCATTTTTGCCCAGAAGGGATATGAAAATCCGCGAGAAGCTACCGGCCGTATTGTATGTGCCAATTGCCATTTAGCTAATAAGCCCGTAGATATTGAGGTTCCACAAGCGGTACTTCCCGATACTGTATTTGAAGCAGTTGTTCGAATTCCTTATGATATGCAAGTGAAACAAGTTCTTGGTAATGGTAAAAAAGGGGGTTTGAATGTAGGGGCTGTTCTTATTTTACCCGAAGGTTTTGAATTGGCACCTCCCGATCGTATTTCGCCCGAGATTAAAGAAAAGATAGGTAATCTGTCTTTTCAAAGCTATCGTCCTACAAAAAAAAATATTCTTGTCGTAGGCCCCGTTCCTGGTCAGAAATATAGTGAAATTACCTTTCCTATTCTTTCTCCGGATCCCGCTACTAAGAAAGATGTTCACTTCTTAAAATATCCTATATACGTAGGCGGCAACAGGGGAAGGGGTCAGATTTATCCCGACGGGAGCAAGAGTAATAATAATGTTTATAATGCTACAGCAACTGGTATAGTAAACAAAATTATACGAAAAGAAAAAGGGGGATACGAAATAACGATAGTGGATGCATCGGATGCACGTGAAGTGATTGATATTATACCTCCAGGACCAGAACTTCTTGTTTCAGAGGGTGAATCTATCAAACTTGATCAACCATTAACGAGTAATCCTAATGTGGGTGGATTTGGTCAGGGGGATGCAGAAATAGTTCTTCAAGATCCGTTACGTATTCAAGGTCTCTTGTTCTTCTTCGCGTCTAT